GTTATCATAGCTTACGCTTAAAGCACAGCACTGAAAATGCTAAGATGGTTTACAACCTGATTTAACACAAGGTCTTGGTCTTAACCTATTATTACCTCCCCCCTCTAATTATACATGCAAGCCTCACCACTACAGTGAAATAGCCCACCACCCACAACATCGGAGCCGGTATCAGGTAACCGCCAATGACACCAAGCCAACTTAAGCCACACCCCCACGGGCCCGCAGCAGTAGTTAATATTAGGCCATAAGCGATTTTAAAACTTGACCTAGTAAAGGGAATTTTAGGGCCGGTTAATCTCGTGCCAGCGACCGCGGTTATACGACAGACCCAAGGCAATAGTGCCGGCGTAAAGCACGACCAGATTAATAATAACTATTGGGAACGAATCTACCCCAGGCTGTAAAAAGCCATAAGACACAATAACCCCCCCCCCATACAAAACAATTTCAACTCGTGAAAGTAGGAATACAAACTAAGATTAGATACCTTACTATGCCTAACCTAACACACAATAAAATCACCAATTGTTCGCCAAATAACTACGAGTAAAAACTTAAAATTTAAAAGACTTGACGGTACTTCACACCACCCTAGAGGAGCCTGTCCAATAACCGATACCCCACGATTAACCCAACCCCCCCTAGCCCCCCAGTCTATATACCGCCATCGCCAGCTTACCTTGTGAAAGAAACAAAGCGAGCCCAAAAGCAGTCATCACTAACACGATAGGTCGAGGTGTAACTAATGGGCGGGGACAAGATGGGCTACATTTTCTAATATAGAAAACACGAATAAACTATGAAAGTATAAACCGAAGGTGGATTTAGCAGTATGCTAAGGACAAAATACTTAACTGAAACAAACGCAATGAAGTGCGTACACACCGCCCGTCATCCCTGCCTAAAAAAAATAAACTCTATAAATCAACATAACCCCCAAACAGGGCAAGTCGTAACATGGTAAGCGTACTGGAAAGTGCGCTTAGAAACACAAAAAGTAGCTTACAATAAAGCACTCGACTTACACTCGAACGACATTAAACCATAATCTTTTTGAGCTGAAATCGGCCTCACACAATAATACACCACACAACAAACAAACCATTTGACCAACCAAGTAGATGTGATCGAACAGTAAACACCACACCACTAGTACCGCAAGGGGAACACCTTCAAGCAAAAAACAGCAAAGACCAACCCTTGTACCTTTTGTATCATGGTTTAGCAAGTACTAAAGACAAGAAGAATCATAGCCTGCACCCCGGAAACCAGATGAGCTACTCTAAAGCAGCTAAATGGGGCACACCCTTCTCTGTGGCAAAAGAGTGGGAAGACTTTAAAGTAGAAGTGAAACGCTTACCGAATCTGGAGATAGCTGGCTACCCAAAATAGGAATATTAGTTCCACTTTAGACCAGAATAATAAACACTTATTTTCCTAAAGAAAGTCAATAGGGGTACAGCTCTATTGAGACAGGAAACAACCTGAATTTGAGAGTACAAACAATAAACTTACCAGTAGGACTTAAAGCAACCACCTAATAAAATATCGTTAAAGAATTTACACAAAAATCATTCAAACTCAATAAAACCTCCAAATTAACTAAGGGTAAACCCATAACTATGGGTAATATAATGCTAAAACTAATAATAAGACAACCTCTCTTAACGCACCTTTCCTCTAGAAACGGATAAACCACTAGCAATTAACAGACCATAACAGGAATACACCAACCCATACCCATCAATACACTAACTGTGAACCCGACACAGGAGCGTAAAAAAGAAAGATTAATCATTATAAAAGGAACTCGGCAACCGCAAACCCCAACTGTTTAACAAAAACATAACCTTTAGCCAAACAAATATTAAAGGCAACGCCTGCCCAGTGAACAATTAAACGGCCGCGGTACCCTAACCGTGCAAAGGTAGCAAAATCATTTGTCTATTAACTGTAGACCTGTATGAAAGGCAAAATGAGGGTTTAACTGTCTCTTATAGTTAATCAATTAAACTGATCTCCCAGTAAAAAAGCTGGGATACCACCACAAGACCAGAAGACCCTGTGAAGCTTTAATTAAACTATTAAACCTTATAATAACTACTTTAGGTTGGGGCGACCTTGGAAACAAAAAGAACTTCCAAACATAATGACCAAACCCACTAGGCCCACAAGCCAACAAATGACCCAGTAATACTGATAAATGAACCAAGTTACTCCAGGGATAACAGCGCTATCTTCTTCAAGAGCCCATATCAAAAAGAAGGTTTACGACCTCGATGTTGGATCAGGACATCCCAATGGTGCAGCCGCTATTAAAGGTTCGTTTGTTCAACGATTAATGTCCTACGTGATCTGAGTTCAGACCGGAGCAATCCAGGTCGGTTTCTATCTATGATGCACTACACCCAGTACGAAAGGACCGGTATAGTAAAGCCCATACTACAAGTATGCTCTTACCTAAAACTAACCCAATCAACTTTCCATGCCACCCCAACCAAGAGAAGGTTAAATTAAGGACAACCTTAATAATAATTACCCTCCTAATAAACATCTCTAACTCCCTACTCTATATCCTATCCATCCTAATCGCAGTCGCATTTCTAACACTCCTTGAACGAAAACTATTAGGGTACATACAACACCGCAAAGGACCTAACCTTGTAGGCCCACTGGGGCTTCTTCAACCCATCGCCGATGGGTTGAAACTTATTACAAAAGAACCAACAAAACCGTCCCTTTCCTCACCAATCTTGTTCACTTTATCCCCTATTTTAGCCTTAACCCTAGCATTCACATCCTGAGCCCCAATACCCATACCATTGGCCCTCACAAATATAAACCTAGCCCTACTATTCATTATAGCAATATCTGGAATATTCACTTATGCCATCTTGTGGTCAGGATGATCATCAAACTCCAAATACCCGTTAATAGGCGCCATGCGAGCAGTAGCCCAAATCATCTCTTACGAAGTCACACTAGGGTTGATTATCATTTCCTTAGCCGCCATCACAGGCGGATACTCACTCACCTCCTTTACTGAAACACAAGAACACATTTGACTTATACTCCCAACATGACCCCTGGCCATAATATGATTTACATCCACCCTGGCTGAAACCAACCGGTCCCCATTTGACCTCACAGAAGGTGAATCAGAACTGGTCTCTGGTTTCAATGTCGAATTCTCAGCCGGACCCTTTGCCCTACTATTCCTAGCGGAATACACCAATATTTTGATAATAAACACACTATCTGTCTTAATATTTATTAACCCAGGCACGATAAACCCCCAACTATCCACAACCAACCTTATAGCAAAAACAATTCTTCTAACCTCTACATTTCTTTGAATCCGAGCCTCCTACCCACGATTCCGATATGACCAACTAATACACCTTCTATGAAAACAATACTTACCCCTAACATTAGCCATGTGCCTACTAAATACCTCATCATCAACAACTATGATGGGAACCCCACCACAATGGGAGTGTGCCTGAGTAAGGACTACCTTGATAGAGTAGACACGGAATAAAAATTCCCGCCCCCCCAAACAAAAAATAGCCCTCCGGGTACCCCCCCTACCCCCCCAAGCTTATAAATACCGCCAGACTATAATGTACTTGACTACATTATAGTCTTTTTTTTGCTATGTATAATCATACATTAATGGCTTGCCCCATGCATATAAGCCCGTATGCCTTTATGAATTCATTTTAAGTAAAATTGCCTATCTCACATACCTGTCCTACCTCATTTTTTAACGTTCCATTCATATCTTCGGCTACCTATTCTTGGTAACCATGACTATCCCGCTCCAAAGGGGGTCCCATGCCTTAGCCCAGCCCGTGAAATCCTCTATCCTTCCTTCCTAGATACTTCTGTCCTGCGTTTCACGGACATAGCTCGTAACTCCTCCCAGATTGCCTTTTCCAAGGCCACTGGTTACACCTTCAAGATCATCTCAACGGCCCGGAACCATCCCTCCCTACTTGCTCTTTAAGAGGCCTTTGGTCGCACCCTTTATCCTGGTACATTCACCCTCATGTTCTTATCACGTATGCCAGATCCACCCCTGGTAGTCTTTTTTTCTCTCTACCTTTCACTTGACCCCTCGATGCTCGTTACCGTTACCCCTCACCGGGGTAGACACGCTAGTCCGGGTGGCGCACGATTCTTGGCCTCGCATATTCCCTATACGTGGATACATTCCTTAATGCTTGTTAGACATATTTTTCTCCTATACCGTATTCTCAATAATTAATTTATTATAGAATCGCCGTTGAAAAAAAAATTTTTCACCCCGATTTTTAAAAATTTGAAACAACGAGATGCGAAAAACTACAATAAGAATTTACAACTCCAAAATTTACCTTTAGCTTTTACAAATTATCTGTCACCCTCTCCGCCCAAATTTATTATAAAAACCCCGCATCTTAAATTTTATCCCGAAATCGCCTCAATTTTCCGAGACAAAATTTCAAAAATCGTCACAAACCTCTCAAAAATCAAAAATGATTTTTTATTATTATAAAAATACGGGATACTATATTTTAAAACCCGAAATCATCTATATTCTTTAAAACATCTTTCAAAACTTTCCGCCGAAATTCACAAAATTAAGGTAGCAAAGCCCGGCCGTGCAAAGGGCTTAAAACCCCAACACAGATGTTAAAATCATCTCCTTAATACTAGAAAACTAAGACTCGAACTTGAACCAGAAAGCCCAAAACTCTCTATACTTCCGCTATACTACCTTCTAAGTAAGGTCAGCTAAACAAGCTATCGGGCCCATACCCCGAAAATGTCAAACGGCCCCTACTAATATTAACCCAATATCCTGAATAATTATTACAACAAGCATCGCCACAAGCACCATACTAATCACATCTACAACTCACTGATTAATAACATGAGTCTGCCTTGAAATCAACACACTATCTATAACCCCAATAATCTCCAAATCTAACCACCCACGAGCCACAGAAGCGGCAACAAAATACTTCCTCACCCAAACCATTGCTTCCACAACTATAATTTTTGCAGCCACAATAAACGCCATAAACTCCTCAAACTGAGAGATACAATTAACATCAGAACCATCAACAACAATCATCACTATCTCCTTATTAATAAAAATAGCAGCCGCCCCATTCCACTTCTGGCTACCAGAAGTCTCACAGGGGTCAACAACCATAACAGCCTTAACAATCCTCACATGACAAAAAATCGCCCCTCTTACAATTCTACTAAACACAAACAACAAAATCAACATTACACTCATACTTACATCAGCCCTCCTATCAGTCATAATTGGTGGCCTAGGAGGCCTAAACCAAACCCAACTCCGAAAACTAATAGCATTCTCATCAATTGCCCACACAGGCTGAATTCTAACAACCTTAACTATAGCACCAAACATCTCACTACTCACATTCATAGTCTATATTTTAACCACAACTCCAATCTTCATAACCATAAACACTACATCATTAAACACAATAAAAGACATCGGAATAACATGAACCATATCACCAACCACCATACTTCTACTATCAACCACAATTCTATCAATGGGGGGACTACCCCCAACAACSGGATTTATACCAAAATGGTTAATCCTAAACAAAATAGCACACTTAAATATAGAAGTTGAAGCCACCATTATAGCAATAGCCTCCCTTCTCAGCCTCTACATCTACATACGACTCATATATATATCCTCTATAACACTACCGCCTCACACCACTACAATACCCATAAAATGACGAACGACACACAAAAACCACCCAATACTAATTTCCACACTAACAATTATAACAACCACACTCCTCCCCCTATCCCCAAATCTTTAGAAACTTAAGTTATACTAAACTAGAGGCCTTCAAAGCCCCCAAAAAAGGTTACTTTAGTTTCTGCCCTAGAACTTGCAGAACCCCTACATCACCTGCTTGCAATGCAGATGTTTTAATTAAACTAAAGCTCTCTAGATTAGCGGGCCTCGATCCCACGAAAAACTAATTAACAGCTAGCTGTCCAAGCCAACGGACCTTAATCTAGCTTCTCCGTTTTTTTGAGACGGGGAAAAAAAAACGGAGAAACCCCGGGCAGCTGCCGACTTCAGATTTGCAGTCTGACATGTTAACACCTCGGGGTTTGGTGGCAAGGGTGATTAAACACCCTATGTGTAATTTTACAGATTGGGTGACCGCTTAAATCAGCCATACTACCATACTACCTGTGTTTATCACCCGTTGACTATTCTCGACCAACCATAAAGATATTGGGACCCTTTACCTCCTATTTGGCGCCTGATCCGGCCTCATTGGAGCCTGCTTAAGCATTCTCATACGAATAGAACTCACCCAGCCCGGGTCCTTGTTTGGAAGCGATCAAATCTTTAACGTACTGGTTACTGCCCACGCATTCATTATAATCTTTTTTATAGTTATACCAATCATGATCGGCGGATTTGGAAACTGACTAATTCCGTTAATACTCGGAGCCCCCGACATGGCCTTCCCACGAATAAACAATATAAGTTTCTGACTACTCCCGCCAGCCCTGTTGCTTCTCCTATCCTCCTCCTACGTTGAAGCCGGCGCAGGCACTGGCTGAACAGTATACCCACCCCTCTCAGGAAACTTAGTACACTCGGGCCCATCAGTAGACCTAGCAATCTTCTCCTTACATCTAGCAGGCGCCTCGTCCATCCTGGGAGCAATCAACTTCATTACAACGTGCATTAACATGAAACCAAAATCTATACCTATATTCAATATCCCCTTGTTTGTCTGATCTGTATTAATTACAGCCATCATGCTTCTCCTAGCACTACCAGTATTAGCAGCAGCAATTACTATACTTCTGACAGATCGCAACCTCAACACCTCATTCTTTGACCCTTGCGGGGGAGGAGACCCAGTATTATTCCAACATCTATTCTGATTCTTCGGACACCCAGAAGTTTACATCCTTATCCTGCCCGGGTTCGGCATTATCTCAAGCATTATCACATTCTATACCGGAAAAAAAAACACTTTCGGCTACACAAGCATAATTTGAGCTATAATATCCATTGCAATCCTGGGCTTTGTGGTGTGAGCACATCATATGTTTACCGTGGGTCTAGATATTGACAGCCGAGCATATTTCACAGCAGCAACAATAATCATTGCTATCCCAACAGGGATTAAAGTATTTGGCTGACTAGCCACCCTCACGGGCGGCCAAATTAAATGACAAACCCCAATCTACTGAGCCCTGGGATTCATTTTTTTATTCACTGTGGGGGGAATAACTGGGATTATTTTAGCAAACTCATCACTGGATATTGTACTCCACGACACCTACTACGTAGTAGCACACTTCCACTATGTCTTGTCCATAGGTGCAGTCTTTGCCATTATGGGGGGATTAACACACTGATTCCCATTATTCACCGGATACACACTTAACCAAGCCATAACAAAAACTCAATTTTGAGTGATATTTGCCGGGGTTAATATAACATTCTTCCCCCAACACTTTCTAGGTTTATCCGGAATACCCCGACGATATTCAGACTTCCCAGATGCTTTTACCCTGTGAAACACAATCTCATCAATTGGGTCAACAATCTCCATAGCAGCCGTACTTATATCCTTATTCATTGTGTGAGAAGCACTCACACATAAACAAAAAGCCCACTCAACACTTGGAAAAAAAACCCACATCGAATGATTCTATGGCACACCACCCCCACATCACACCCGCACAGAACCAACATTTATACTAAATAACACATACGCCCCAATTCGAAACTTTATTACCTATATAGAGTGACCTTGGCCCGAGAAAAGGCTGCACTTTATACCACCATCTGTTGATTTCAAGTCAACCGCATATATGCTTTTTTCTCGAGAGCCTAGTAAACACTGTATTACGTGGCTTTGTCGTAGCCAAATCACAGCCTCTGGTGGCTCTCATATGCCATACGCAGCCCAACTATCCCTGCAAGAAGCCGCCGGACCTACAATAGAAGAAGTCGTATTCCTACACGACCATGTCCTGCTACTTACATGCCTTATATCATTAGTAATCATAATATTTGCCATAACAGCAACCACAACAACCCTTACCCACAACGACCCCACAGAAGAAGTAGAACAATTGGAAGCAGCTTGAACTGCCGCACCTATCATAATTCTCATCTTAACTGCCCTCCCATCAGTCCGATCTCTTTATCTCATAGAAGAAGTATTCGACCCCTACCTTACTATTAAAGCAACAGGCCATCAATGATATTGAAATTACGAGTACTCAGACGAAACCCAAGTCTCATTTGACTCCTATATGATCCAAACAAACGACCTACAAAATGGCTCACCACGGTTACTTGAAGTAGACCACCGTATAATTATACCTGCAAACCTTCAAGCTCGGATTGTAGTAACAGCAGAAGACGTCCTTCACTCCTGAACAATCCCCTCACTTGGGATCAAGGTAGACGCCGTCCCAGGGCGTCTAAATCAAATCCCACTTTCCACATCACGAGCCGGAGTATTCTTCGGCCAATGCTCAGAGATCTGCGGAGCAAATCACAGCTTCATACCAATCGCCATAGAAGCCATTCCCCTTAACTACTTCGAACAATGATTAACCTCAGAACAGTCACTAAGAAGCTTCTATTAGCATTAGCCTTTTAAGTTAAAGAAGAAATACTATTTCCTTGATGAAATGCCACAACTTGATACAATCTTTATCTCTCTAATTTTCCCTTGAACATGGACTATAATTATTCTTTTAATAAAAAAAACCGTTACTATCCGAATAACATTACCCCCAAAAAATTTCTCACACATAAAATTTAATAAACAAACACTTACCCTAACATGAACATAAACATATTTGAACAATTCTCAACCCCCGAGTTTCTAACAATTCCTACAATCCTGTTATCTATACTCATCCCCATTATAATAACCCACCACAAACCAAAACTATTGGGGAACCGAACTACAACATCCATATCTTGATTCCTAAAAATTGTTATACTTAACATAACTAACCAACTTTCAACCAACGGACAAAAATGATGCCGAACTCTAACTAGCCTACTAATCTTTATCCTACTATCTAACCTCTTAGGCCTACTTCCATACACTTTTACATCAACCTCTCAACTTTCAATAAACATAGCTATAGCCCTACCCCTATGAATAGCCACAGTTATTACGGGGCTTATAAAAAAACCATCAATTGCCCTAGCCCAAATACTTCCAGAAGGCTCCCCAACCCCCCTAATTCCCTTCATAATTATAATCGAGACTATTAGTATTCTAATACGACCCTTAGCCTTGGGCGTACGACTAACAGCAAACATTACAGCGGGACACCTCCTCATAACCATAGTAAGCTCAGCTGCACTAAACCTAATTAATACCAACATTACTCTAAGCATGATAACATGAACCCTACTACTATTGCTTACCCTACTAGAACTAGCAGTTGCCTGCATTCAAGCATATGTATTTGTACTCTTAATCATCCTGTACCTTCAAGAAAACACATAATGACCCACCAACTTCACCAGTACCACCTAGTAGACCCCAGCCCATGGCCCCTAACGGGGGCCATGGGCTCCCTACTTCTAGCCTCAGGATTAGCCATCTGATTCCACACAAACTCAACCACACTACTCAAAATAGGCCTTCTCACTATCACGCTTACCATAGTTCAGTGGTGACGCGACGTAATCCGAGAAAGCACCTATCAAGGACATCACACAAAAGGCGTCCAAAAAAATATACGATGGGGTATAATCCAATTCATTACATCAGAAGTTTTCTTCTTCTTACGGTTTTTCTGAGCCCTATATCACATCAGCCTAGTCCCAACACCAGAATTGGGGGCAGAGTGACCACCAACCGGCATCACCCCACTTAACCCTATAGAAGTACCCCTGCTAAACACCGCAGTCCTCCTATCATCTGGAGCAACCATTACATGATCCCACCACACATTGATAAATGGGAATAAAAAAGAAGCAACTTACTCACTAATAATAACCATTATCTTAGGTGTCTACTTCACAGCCTTACAAGCATCAGAATATATAGAAACCCCATTTACAATCTCAGATAGCGTATACGGCTCACTATTCTTTGTAGCTACAGGATTCCACGGACTTCATGTGATAATCGGAACATCCTTTCTAATTATCTGCATCATACGTCTTATCTCCAACCACTTTACAACAACACACCACTTTGGCTATGAAGCAGCAATCTGATACTGACACTTCGTCGATGTCGTATGATTATTCCTGTATATCTCAGTATACTGATGAGGATCTTATTTCTTTAGTATAACAGTACAAATGCCTTCCAAGCATTAAGCCCCACCAGGGAAGAAATAATCAACCTCACCACCCTCATCATAATAGCCCTACTCACAGCAATTTTATTATACCCCATCAACACCCATATTATCTACAAACCTGACATCAACAAGATATCCCCCTACGAGTGCGGATTTGACCCCCTTGGAAGTGCCCGAACCCCAATCTCTATTCAATTCTTCCTAATTGCTATCTTATTTATCCTATTTGACCTAGAAATCATTCTTCTACTACCAATCCCATGAAGCATAAATACAAACCCGCCCAACACAACCATCTTACTAACCTTCACTATTTTACTTATCCTTACAGCGGGCCTCATATATGAGTGACCCCGAGGGGGACTAGAATGAACAGAGTACTGTGGTAGTCTCAGAAGACATCCCATTTCGACCCAGAAGAACTTATTAATTTAAGCCTCAGTAATGGAACTAACCAAAACCATCCTATTTATAACTTTTACTATTACAATAATAAGCTTATCAACACAACAAAAACACCTTATACTAGCCCTAATGTGTGTAGAAACAATAATACTAATCTTATTTACAATAATAGTTACATTCACATCAACACTGCTAACCCTCTCACAAATCCCAATACCAATCATCCTATTAACTGTCTCAGTCTGTGGTGCAGCCGTAGGGTTAAGCCTAGTAGTTGCAATCACACGAACCCATGGGAACGACTTCCTAAAAAACCTCAACCTTTTATAAATGCTAAAAATTATTTTTATAATTTTAATATTAATCCCAACCACCTTAATATTAAAACCAAAAATCCTATTTTCAGCAACAACTTCCTACACATTTATTCTCGCCCTAATTAGCCTTAACTTTTTAGAACCAAATTCCAATATACACCTACACCTAGACTACACCTCCGCCCCGCTATTTACACTGTCTTACTGGCTTCTTCCAATAATAATAATTGCCAGCCAAAACGCAATAAAAAAAGAACCAATACAACGACAACGCACACTCCTAACTACCCTCTCCGCACTACAATTAACCATCGCCCTAACATTTTCGGCCTATAATCTTACTCTACTCTATCTAATATTTGAAACAACATTAATTCCTACATTAATCATCATCACACGATGAGGACAACAAGCAGAGCGCCTAACCGCAGGAACCTACTTTATACTTTATACTCTAACAACCTCCATACCTCTTCTAATTACAACCCTATATCTTAACAACAAATCTCTGACCCCAACACTTTTTATTCAAACCACACAACCAACCAATCAACCAACAGAACTTATACTATGATTAGGGTGTTTATCAGCCTTTCTAGCAAAAATACCAATCTACGGACTCCACCTCTGACTACCCAAAGCACATGTAGAAGCCCCAATCGCCGGATCGATAGTACTAGCCGCTGTTCTCCTTAAGTTGGGGGGGTACGGCATTATTCGAATAATGCAAACTTTACCCCTTATAAAAACAGACACGTTTCTACCACTAATTATTCTTTCTATATGGGGGGCAACCCTAGCCAATCTCACCTGCCTACAACAAACAGACCTAAAATCTTTAATCGCATACTCATCTGTCAGCCACATAGGCCTAGTAATCGCTGCAATTATAATTCAAACCAAATGAAGCCTATCAGGAGCCATAGCCCTAATAATTGCCCACGGGTTTACATCATCAGCACTATTCTGCCTAGCTAACACCGCTTACGAACGAACTAAAACACGAATCCTAATCCTCACACGAGGCTTCCACAATATCTTACCAATAATAACGACTTGATGACTTATGACTAATCTAATAAATATCGCTACACCACCAAGCATAAACTTCACAGGAGAACTTATAATTGCATCCTCTTTATTCAACTGATGTCCAACAACAATCATCCTATTCGGACTTTCTATACTTATCACAGCATCATACTCCCTCCATATATTTTTATCGACACAAATATACACCCCCCTGTCTAATACCCCAACCCAACCAACACACTCACGAGAACACCTTTTAATAATACTCCACGTCTTACCCCTAATCCTCATCTCACTAAAACCAGAACTAGTTATCTAAGTGTGTGTAATTTAAAAAAAATATCAAGCTGTGACCATGACAATAGGAGCCATCCTCATACACCACGAGGGTGCATTATAGATCTGCTAACTCTTTTATCCGGAAATAGTACCCGGCCCCCTCTACCAAAGGATAGAAGTATTCCTCTGGTCTTAGGCATCAAAATTCTTGGCGCAAATCCAAGTGGTAGAAATGAACCTAATAATCCCAACAATCACATTAACTATTTTCATATCACTAGCCATATCAACCATAAAAAAGCCCAAACCACACAAAAATACCAAAAACACCCTAATGTTACTATTCTTAATTAGCCTTATACCAATTAACCTTTTATTAAACAACAACCATAAACTCACACTTTCATCATCCCCCCTAATATTAACCCCAACAGAAAATATTAGTATCTCAGTCACCTTAGACACACTATCACTAACATTTATACCAATTACCTTATTTATTACATGGTCCATTACAGAATTCTCAGCCTGATATATAACCACTGACCCAAACATTAATAAATTTATTAAATACCTCACAATATTTCTAATCGCAATAATCATCATCATCACTGCAAACAACATATACCAGCTATTCATTGGTTGAGAAGGGGTAGGAATTATATCCTTTCTTCTTATTGGCTGATGAAGTGGACGATCAAACGCTAACACAGCAGCCCTCCAAGCCATTATCTACAACCGCGTTGGAGATATCGGCTTAATTATAACAACAGCCTGACTCATGTCTTCATCGTCCATAAATATACAAGAACTCCTAATTCAACATGAAACTACACACATCATTCCTATGCTTGGAATCCTGGCAGCAGCAACAGGAAAATCCGCACAAATTGGCCTCCACCCATGACTCCCCTCAGCCATAGAAGGCCCCACACCAGTCTCAGCCCTTCTTCATTCAAGCACAATAGTCGTAGCAGGCGTATTCCTTCTCATCCGACTACACCCCATCCTACACAACAACAAAAACATAAAAACAATCTGCCTAACCCTAGGAGCAACAACAACTATGTTCGCTGCTGCAGCAGCGAACACCCACACAGACATTAAAAAAATTATTGCACTCTCAACCACAAGCCAACTCGGCTTAATAATAACAATAATCGGACTTAACCAACCTATATTGGCCTTCCTTCATATAACCACCCACTCATTCTTCAAAGCCCTCCTATTCCTTTGTTCCGGATCATTTATTCACAACCTCAATAATGAACAAGACATACGAAAAATAGGGGGGCTAGAAAAAACCATACCAATAACCGCCTCCTTTCTAACAATCTCTAACCTTTCACTTATTGGAACACCATTTCTATCCGGCTTCTACTCAAAAGACACCATCATTGAAACAATGACTAACTCTTATACCAACTCTTGAGCAATTACAATCACTCTAATAGCCACCGTCATGTCAGCCTCGTACAGCACAAAAATTATACTACTTACATTAACCGGACATCCACGCATAAACCACAGCCCGCACAAAGAAACAAAAACTATTATTTACCCACTAATCCGACTAATACTTATATCTGTATTAGCAGGCACAATAACAAAAATTTCAACGCTTCAATCAGCTGTGGTAATCACCATACCAAAAACCATCAAACTAACAGCACTAATTGCCACTCTAATCGGAATGACCCTGTCCTCAGATCTAATCTACACATCCATTAATTCTAAACCTCAAACCTCCAATACTCTCAACATATTCTTCAACCAACTAGCCTTCTTTAACACCCCACACCGGTCATCCTCAATAAACATCTTAAAAACGAGCCAAAAAATCTCAACAGAACTAGTCGATCTTTGAACCCTGGAGAATTGCGGGCCAAAAGGTCTAATTAATACACTTATCCCAATAATTCACCTATCGACCCAACAAAAAAACATAATCAAAAACTACATGATCACCTTCACCATAACCGCACTCCTATCTGTACCCCTTATATACATCTAAATGGCCGCAGAACCCCTAACCGTGACCAACTAAGAATCACTAAAATTGATAATAAGACTACTAACAACCCCCAAGAACACAAAATTAAGCCTGCACCGCCCCCAAAATAAAACACAGCACCCCCGTTTGCATCTAAACATACAAAATCCTCACAATTAAGATAGACTAATAACCCATTAACCACCCCTACATTCACAACCAATAAGAAAACAACAAATAAAACTAACACAAAAATAATTAGGTATTTCACACCAGTAACCTTATAAACATCTGTCTCACCCTTCTCCACACTAACACAATAACCAAAAACCACAACTAAACCCCCCAAATACACAATATACATCACCAAGGCCGCAAACGTACGACCAAGAATCACCATACACACACAACAAAAAAAAGATACTACCATAAGAGAAATTACACCATGGTAGGGGACAAAACTCACACTTAAAACCAAAACACCAAAAATAATAAACAATAACACTAAACCAAATAAATAATTCATCTCTATCATAGTTCTTGCTCGAACGAGACCTGAGGTCTGAAAAACCACTGTTGTAAATCAACTACAAAAAGATGTTCAACCAACACCTTCTATTAATATTCAACCTCCTCCCTGTAGGATTAAATATTTCAACTTGATGGAACTTCGGATCAATACTATTTTCCTGCTCAGCCCTACAAATCATCACCGGATTCTTCTTAGCAATTCACTACACAGCCAACATTAACCTTGCCTTCCCATCTATTATCCACATCACACGCGACGTACCTTATGGTTGAATAATACAAAACATCCATGCAATTGGAGCATCAATATTCTTCATCTGCATCTACATTCACATTGCACGCGGACTTTACTACGGCGCCTATCTAAACAAAGAAGTCTGACTATCCGGAACCTCCCTATTTATTATCCTAATAGCTACAGCATTCTTTGGTTACGTCCTCCCATGAGGACAGATATCCTTCTGAGCAGCAACAGTAATCACAAATCTACTCACAGCTATCCCCTACATCGGAAACACGCTCACTACTTGGTTATGGGGGGGATTTTCAATCAACGACCCCACCCTAACTCGATTTTTCGCCCTACACTTTATCTTACCATTTAGTATTATCTCATTATCTTCAATCCACATCATGCTCCTTCATACCGAAGGCTCAAGCAACCCCCTGGGGACAAATTCCGATATCGATAAAATCCCATTTCATCCCTACCACTCCCACAAAGACATCCTAATACTATCTATTATAATCACCCTACTATTCATAATTCTTTCGTTTCCCCCAGATATCTTTAACGACCCTGAAAATTTTTCGAAGGCCAACCCGATAGTCACACCACAACACATTAAGCCAGAATGATACTTTTTATTCGCCTATGGAATCCTTCGATCAATTCCCAATAAACTCGGGGGGACAATCGCCCTAATCCTGTCAGTCACCATCCTTATAACCCTGCCATTCACCCACACTTCCAAACTTCGATCAATAACCTTCCGCCCACTTTCACAACTCACATTCTGAACACTAGTTGCCACCTTTATAATAATTACATGGGCCGCAACTAAACCAGTAGAAGCCCCCTTTACCACAATCGGACAAATCACCTCAACACTATATTTTCTATTCTTCATCACCACCCCACTCCTTGGATGATCTGAAAACAAAATTTCAATCACTAACACCTGCTCAAGTAGCTTACCTTAAAGCATTGTTCTTGTAAACCAAAGCCGGACCATGTCCCTAGAGCATCAAAGGAAGGAAACCCATCTCTAGCCCCCAAAACTAGCATTTTAAATTAAACTACCCTTTGAAAAAAATAAGCCCTCCGGGTACCCCCCCTACCCCCCCCAGCTAAAAAATCCCGCCAGACTATAATGTACTTGACTACATTATAGCCTTTTACTTGCTATGTATAATCATACATTAATGGCTTGCCCCATGCATATAAGCCCGTATGCCTTTCTGAATTCATTTTAAGTAAAATTGCCTATCTCACTTACCTGTCCTACCTCATTTTTTAACGTTCCATTCATATGTAAGGGTACCTATTCTTGGTAACCATGACTATCCCGCTCCAAAGGGGGTCCCATGCCTTAGCCCAGCCCGTGAAATCCTCTATCCTTCCTTCCTAGATACTTCTGTCCTGCGTTTCACGGACATAGCTCGTAACTCCTCCCAGATTGCCTTTTAAGAGGCCACTGGTTACACCTTCAAGATCATCTCAACGGCCCGGAACCATCCCTCCCTACTTGCTCTTTAAGAGGCCTTTGGTCGCACCCTTTATCCTGGTACATTCACCCTCATGTTCTTATCACGTATGCCAGCTCCACCCCTGGTTGTCTTTTTTTCTCTCTACCTTTCACCTGACCCCTCGATGCTCGTTACCGTTACCCCTCACCGGGGTAGACACGCTAGTCCGGGTGGCGCACGATTCTTGGCCTCGCATATTCCCTATATGGATACATTCCTTAATGCTCGTTAGACATATTTTTCTCCTATACCGTATTCTCAATAATTAATTTATTATAGAATCGCCGTTGAAAAAAAAATTTTTCACTGAAAATTTTTAAAA